AGAATATTTTTTTTATTAGGGCGGTAGCTCAGAAAAGACAAATTTCCTATCTTTTCTTTCATCTCGGGAGAAATACGATCGGAAGGAGCTAATTCAAACCCCTCCGGTAAAATAAGAACAGCCCCCACATTCAAACCCCCTTTCTTACCATTAGCAAGGACTTGTTTCACTTGCTTATCATAAGGAATTCGAACAACTGCTTCAAATATAGTATCGGGAAGTACTGCTTGTGGAACCTCAATATCCACGGGCTTATTAGCTAAATGACAATTGGCACATACAATACGCCCGGTCGCTTCTCGTGGATTTTCATAACCCTGCTGCGCAAAAATGGGATATGCACTTGAAACGGATGTCTGAGTTATGATATATATGATGAGCGATACGGGAATAGATCGAGTAATATGTTCCTTTATCCAAGAAAAAGTATTTCTAGTTTGCATAGTCTAATCATTGGTCTGAAAATTTCTACAATAAATTGGGTAGGTCGCTAGTATAGTTTCCTATCCACGATTCTGCTATTTATTGGAATCATTTTACTGGAATACTATACTATAAAAATAGTATGAAAACCCCCCGGATAGAATGTTTTTAATACTTATGTAGAACTACAAAGTAAGAAACGTTCTAATTGGATTAATATTGGTGGATCATTTATCAATCATTCATTGAATGATAAATAACTACAAGTGACGGAGATACACGATTTAAATAACGAAAAATCCAATATTTAAAAATAGTATCGAGAATAACCGGAAAAGTGGAAACAAGACTAGATATAATTTGATCATTATGACCAAATCCAAAATCTTTGTATACAGAACCAATCATTAGTTCCCAGCCGTGGGGTGAATGAAATCCGATACATAAATCGGTTAATAAAAGAATTGAAAAAGCTTTTACTGTATCACTTAAGTTATATAGGAATTCCTGAGTCCAAGAATTAAGAATAACAAGTTCTTCATTACCTAAAATAGAAAAACCACTTAAAATAACAAAACAGATTATATTTGTCGAGAAGTGTAAAATTGTATGGATACGATCCTCGTTGTGTATCTTGATTAATTGGATCGTTTCTTTGTGGATTCCTATAAGAAGCTTTTGTAGATATGTCTCCGAGTATTCCTTGATCATTTCTTCCAAGAAGAGGATTTCTTCTAATTCTATGAACTTTTCTAGAATACTTTTTTCTTGAATATCATTCAAAAAAATTTCGGATTGGCCGATATTCGCCCAATTAATAACCCAAGATTCCATATTTTTAGTAAATGAGAGAGAAATCCACCAGGGCAAAAATACTATAGATGCAAGATACAAAAGAGGAGTGAATGCTTTCTTTTTTGCCATTTTTCGCCTGTTAATTTTTAATTAACCCACTCCATTTGTCGGACTTTATGTAATCGAATATTTCTTTCAAACATGAGTTCTAGACAGGGCATCAAACCTATGAATCTATTTTATTTGTGATTTTGTTTTGAATCTAGAAAGAATACAGAAATAGACTAAGACTCCACTTCAAGTTCGACTGAAGAAATAATACAAAATAGTGTTGCTAGATACCTCAATTCATCAAATTCCAAACAAATGTCTCCTTTCGATGAATGGCCGAAAGAAGTACTTTGAAGAAATGAATATTATTGAGATTTTGAGACGAAAGAACCCCTTATTCTATCAAAATATCCAGTATTTCGAAAAAAAAAAATTCCAACGATTCCCCATAGTCAAGAATAGAATAATTGAGAAAAAGATATTGTGATGGTCAAAAAAATAAGCGGCAAAACAAGTAAAAAGGTCGATTGACAAAGAAAATAATTTACAAGATATGGTTTATCTGCATCTAAAGTATCATTTAGTTATAGAAAAACTAAAAGGATTCTTGCGTTTTTTCCCTCCTGCCGAGAAAGCATTCGTTCTTCCGCCCAGTTCCTTTTCTCAAAATCAAAATACTTCAATTGGTACGCGCAAGAAATAGGCCAATTCCGCGGCTTTTTGTTCAATTTCTCGTGGAGTTAAATTCTCATCAGTACGGGTCAACGGAATAGCCCCCCGGCCTCTGATATCCATATAAAGGACACGACGGGCATAAATACCTTCTTTAACTTCTATTCGAACGGATTGAATATCTTTTATAAGGAATCGGAGGAATATGCGACGATTTTTTCCAGGAAATCCCCAACGAAAAATACACACTATTCCTTCCTTTCTATCGAATCGATCATAACCACTACCTACATTCCAGGAAATTGTGCACCACAAATAGGAACTAATAAAGAGACCCGCGATTCCGTAGAAAGACATCACGATTCCCTGTGGAAAAAAAAGGATTTGCTGAGACGGAACAAAAGATATCAAATTTCTACCAAGAAAACTGGAAGTTCCAACCAACAAGAATCCTAATGAACCTAAAAAAACGATAAGGGCCCAACAAAAATTACTTAGTTTTCGAGACCCCGTTATAAGTTCTATCCATGTATCTTCTGATCGCCAACTCATACTTGATCCGATTGCATTTTATTGAAATTGAGAGAATACCCCAAATGATTTTGACTTTACTTTTTTTGTTTCCGAATGAACTTTCATCAACTAGCACTAGTTTGATGTGAACTAGCACTAGTTTAATGGGAACTTTTAGGAGTAATTCATCAAATTGTTTAGATCTAAAATAATAACATACCCCTCATATGATCCCAATATACATATTGATATATATATAGATCCACCAACTTTACATTTTAGGCATCCAGCGATCCTGATCTATTTGAAACTGGCTAGAATTCAGTTATCTATAGATCATTTTCTGCAGACATAAGAGCTTTTTCCTTTATGTTCGGCGGAAATCACATGTTCTACTATATTTTCTTTTCCGAAATCAATATCTGTGTTATGCTACAAGTCTAAGTTAAAAAAAAAAAAAAGAATGAGACTGGGTCCCCTCGGATCTAAACAATCTTGTTTTTTTGAACATAAAGAAATAAAGAACCCATTGCAATTGCCGGAAATACTAGGCCTACTAAAGGCACAAAAATAGAGGGAAAATTGAAAGTTGTCATAAAATGGGGTACCTCGATTTATTATTTGTACCTGTTCTTATTTTTTTTTAATATCATATTTTATATTTATACTAATTATAATTAATAATTGTAATTATTATGAATTCGTAGATTAGAGATATTAAGTATCTAAGTGAGTATATAGAATAAGTCCAAGGAATGTAGAACTAAATAAATGGACTTATTCATCTATCTATATGAAAAATACATATGATAATCCATTTTATTTTTCTTCGTTTCTTTGTGTTTTGTTCTTGTCTTTGAATTTCATTTTAATATTTAATAAAGAGTTTCTTACAAATTATTGAAAGATTCATTAGAATGCGACACAACCGGGATTTTTAGTGAAAACGGGATTTTCGGGAGATGGAGAAAGATATAAAACTATATATCTATTTTTTCTATAATTTGAATTTGATTATATACGTAAGATGAAATTCGTTTTATTTTCCTAATTTCACGAAAGGAAGAACTCACGTTTTTATCTTGTTGATAGAGACTTCTTAATTAGTAATCGGGAATCTAGGTAAAAAAAAAAAGAGTTATACGCAACTTTTGATTTTGATTCTTTCTACAATTAGATCTTAGGTCGCCAAAGAAAACTCCCTTTTTAGTTACTTTGATTCCGATAAGCTAAGATTCGGATAAGCTAACTACTTTTTTTGTTTGCTACAAATAAAATAATTGAACTTAGTGCGCTCTACTTGATTGAATTGGAATTCAAAGGAAAGAAGGCGTGGAGCTTAAATAACTCACTCAGAACGCTTTTTAAAAGATTACGCGGTACGATTAGGTCGAATAAGCCCTTCTGGAATAAATATTCAGCCGCTTGTGAACCTTCGGGTACTGTTTTATTCAATGTTTGTTCAATTACTCTTTTACCCGCAAATGCAATGTAGGAATTCGGTTCGGCAATAATAATATCTCCCAACATACCAAAACTAGCTGTTACCCCACCAGTAGTAGGAGATGTAAGGATTGATACATACAATAACTTTTTATTTGATTGATAATCATATAAAGCAGACGATATTTTAGCCATTTGCATCAGGCTCAAACTCCCTTCTTGCATGCGCGCTCCCCCCGAAGCGCACACTATAATAAGAGGTAGAAATTGATTAGTAGCGTACTCAATCAAACGGGTGATTTTCTCCCCGACTACGGATCCCATACTACCCCCCATAAACTGAAAATCCATAACCCCAATTGCTACGGGAATACCATTTAGTTGACCTACGCCTGTTTGAACAGCCTCAGTTAATCCTGTCTTTCTTTGATAAGAATCAATACGATCTTTATAAGGCTCCTCCTCCGAATGAAATCCAATGGGATCCAGAGAGACCATGTCTTCATCCATAGGGTCCCAAGTACCGGGGTCGATCGAAATTTCGATTCTTTCTGAACTACCCATTTTCAAATGGTATCCACACTGTTCACAAATATTCATTTTTGATTTCAAAAATTTCTTATAATTTAATCCATAACAATTTTCGCATTGAACCCACAAATGCCTGTATTTTTGAGTTGCATCGAGATCACTAGGCCTTTCTCTTAGAGTTAAATCACTACTCTTCGCGCGGGTTCGTATACTGGACCCCCCACCTTCACTACTAGTTTTACGTTTATCAAAAACGCACCTAGAAATGTAACCGTCACTACTATCACTTACAATGGACGTATCAATACAGATTTGAGACTGAAGATAACTGTCAATGCAACTAGTAATGTGATTATTCCAACTAGATTGAGTATCGTAAATGGAACGATTGTATAAGGAATCTTCATTCGTAGATTCATTATTCATATAACTAGAATTGCGATAACTAGAAAAAGAACTTTCTAGTTCACTCAGAAAAGAATGATCGCTGTCAATCTCAAAAATTTTATTTTCTATATCAAAATAGATAGAATAACTGTCTCCATTACTATCCCTAACTAAAAAAGTATCAT